GTATTTACAATCTTTATTTCTCTATTATATTGCTCAATACGTTCCCGGATAATATTACTAATTTCGTCGGCTCGAATAGTTACCATGAGTATTTCTTAATTTTGAAAGAAAAAAAAAATAATGCCTATAGTATAAGGACTAATCGGTTATTTCTTTCATCGACCCAAACATGCCAATATTGGCACTGATAGTACGTAAATGTAACTCGTTGTTCAAACAACTATTCAGAGTAGCTAAAGCCCCTTGTAAGGCTTGTTGGAAAACCCGTCGTTGGACTTGATTAATCGCTCTTTGTTGTTCAAACTGAATAGTTTCGTTTTTGTAATTTTCTAATTGTTCCAAAATCTTATAAGTTGAATTACTCAAATTCGATTTTTCTCGTTCTATCTCAGAGTATCCATTCACTCGAAACTGATCTGCTTCCGTTTTGACTTTCTGTAAGTGAGACCGGGCTTTTTCCAGCTGTTCAACAGCCTCTCTGCGTAACTCTTCTGAATTTCGAATAGTATTCAAAATCCTCTGTTTTCGATTATCTAATAAATCACTTAATGAAAGTAGATTATTTTTCCATTCATTTCAAAACTTCCATGATCCCTTCCCGAACCAAACATGAATCTTTCGATTCATTTGGCTCTCACGCTCAATTACTTATGGAGAATTCCCATATCTTTTTTTGTAATGAGCCTATCCTCTCTTTTCTGTTCATATTCCAAAATAAAAATATTGAAACGGATTACTAATCCCATAATATTCGAAGGACTCTTCTGAAAAATATGGAATTGTCAGCAAAGTTGTTTCTTTTTTTTTTCTTCAAATCCAAACAATTCTTCTTACTTTAATATATAGGTCATTGATCCAACATTGAATAAAATAAAAAGAGGGGGTGAAATACCCGTTTTTCCAATAAATGATTCAAATCGTTTTATCGACATGAGTGTTATATATCGAAAAAAGTTTCAACTATTTATTTTGAAACCATTTATGTATTAACCATAGTGGTAGAAAGAGTACCATGCTGCATCTGGATTTCAAACAGCTTAGTTTTAACCATGTTAATGGTCCCACATTATTGGTTGATAGAGAATCAAAGTTGATTTACCAATAAATCACGAAATGCTATGGTTCTTCCATATGATTTCTTAATTTATTCAGAAGTAATTCGCGAGATCATGCACCTTTCTTTCCTAGTTATAAAGAAAAAAAGAGCAGCTGGTTGAATCCAGCCTATTCTTGAAATAAACAACTCGCACACACTCCCTTTCCAAAAAAGATCAATACACCGAGCACTACACTTAGATTTATTGGATTTGTTGCTAAAATATCGGTATTAAACCCGAAACCCCCGGCAGATGACCAGTGACCTAAAGAAACGAAAAAATCGGTTCTATTTTTCATATGATCCCCTCTTATAGATAAACTAAAAAAATCGAACGGAGTTGTTTTTGTATCACTTAACCTTTTATTTAGTGTCTTTTTTATTTTTTATTTCTAAATAGAGTCGAAAAAACAAGCAGCAAGTTCAAGGAAATAAAAAAAGAAGTATTTTTCATATTTCTAGGATTAAACAAAAGGATTCGCAAATAAAAGTGCTAATGCTACAACCAATCCATAAATTGTTAAAGCTTCCATAAAAGCCAGACTAAGTAATAAAGTACCTCGTATCTTTCCCTCTGCTTCGGGCTGTCTTGCGATACCTTCTACAGCTTGGCCTGCAGCAGTACCTTGACCAACTCCGGGCCCAATAGAAGCAAGCCCTACAGCCAATCCAGCAGCAATAACGGAAGCAGCAGAAATCAGTGGATTCATGATAAATTCCTCGCACAAAAAAAATAGTTAATGATACAATCAACCAATGAATTATGACTTAATTATGGCATCGTTACGATTCATCCAGTCGAAGTAACTAAGAACTCGGAATTGAAGTAATAATATTATTGAATCATCAGAACTACTTCGATATTTCTTTTTTCCTTTCTATCTATGACGTTTTTGTAAATTCATATGACTTTCGTTTTTCTTATAGTTCTTCCATTTCTTTCGAACCATTCTTTGAATTCTTCAATCTTTTTCTTAATTTCATCTGTTTATTTATTCAATATTAGAGTCACAGACGAAGGGGGGACGAAAGGGAAGGGCTTTTATTGAAATCCTCATATAAAGTCACAGTAGTAGGGTAAATTAGATATTCATATATAACTAGTCAATATCTAATATCATATATACATGCGGTTCTTCCATAACGTAAACCAACTATTCATATCTTAGATTCAATCGGATTCTAGAATCCTTCTTCGAAGCATCAACAAAAGTTAGCGTATATATTACATATACCTAGTTCAACTCCCTCTCCTAACCCTTCCCTTATTTTAGAAATCTTGTTTTTTATATTTTTTGTAAACTCTTTTTTTGTTCTTTTTCTTTATTACTCTCCCACATGGATACAATCTAAATGAACAAATTCATTAAGTTAAATCATTGAATAGAAATATCAGTATTTGAAGTTCATGCAGTTTATTCGTTATAACTATTTTTTTGATCAATCGTTAAATTTAATGAAATCAACTGCAATCGTTAAATTTAATGAAATCAACTGCAATGGTAATTATTCTATAGATATAGAGCCTTTTTTTTTATTTAATCGGATAAAAAGCGATCGCCTTATTCATCCTAATATTGGAATTGTCTGAACAATATAAATAGAATATTGATTGGAGAGAGGTATGATATAAAAAGATCTTTTAGATCTCTTTCCTTTTTTTTACAATTCTTTACTCTACTATTGTTATTGTAATCTTTTTTGCTATTACTCGAGATTGTATATACCATATTTGTATATTGATATTACCTAAGTCAATTCTCTTTGGCCGTGCATACATTGCATTAGGCTAAGCCAAAAAAGACTATTTCAAAAAAAAATGAGTCAATGATGACCCTCCAAAGATTCGCCTATATAAGCCGCAGCTAAAGTTGCAAAAATAAGAGCTTGAATACCACTTGTAAATAATCCAAGGAACATAACAGGGATAGGAACCACTAAAGGTACTAAAGAAACAAGAACAACAACTACTAATTCATCAGCTAATATATTCCCGAAAAGTCGAAAACTAAGCGATAGGGGTTTTGTAAAATCTTCTAAAATGTTAATGGGTAAAAGGATTGGAGTTGGTTGAATGTATTTACTGAAATAACCCAATCCCTTTTTGGTAAGACCCGCATAGAAATATGCCACTGACGTGAGTAAAGCTAAAGCAACGGTAGTATTTATATCATTCGTGGGTGCAGCTAACTCCCCATGAGGTAACTCTATTATTTTCCAAGGTAAAAGAGCCCCGGACCAATTAGAAACAAAAATAAATAGAAACATAGTTCCAATAAAGGGAACCCAAGAACCGTATTCTTCTCCAACCTGAGTTTTACTCAGGTCTCGAATGAATTCAAGGATATATTCGAAGAAATTTTGACCGTCAGCCGGAATGGTTTGTGGGTTTCGAACAGCTAAAGTAGCTGAACCCAATAAGATAGCAATTACAACCCAAGAGGTAATAAGTACTTGGGCATGGACTTGGAAACCCGCGATTTGCCAATAGAAATGTTGGCCTACTTCCACACTCGATATATCGTATAACCCTTTTAGGGTGTTGATGGAACACGATAGAACATCCATATTGCCCTCTGACAGAAATAAAAGGAATTATTTTGATTCAACCGTCTTTTTCTTGATTTGCCTATTTGAATCGCATATTCTGAATACCAATGAATCATGTACTATCCTCTTTTTTAAAATTCAAGAATAGCAACGGATTCCATCCATTTATGAGTATGAGTTTTCCGAAATAATGGATTTATCTTATATTCTTAATCAAAGATTTCTTATATAGCTAAAACGACCCTCGCAAATTGCAAATACTAATTTGTTAAGAACTAATCGGATTGAAGCTATAGCGTCATCATTCGCCGGAATCGAAATATCCGCAAGGTCGGGGTCGCAATTTGTATCGATAAAACAAATCGTTGGAATTCCCAAAGCGATACATTCTCGAAGGGCCGTATATTCTTCTTGCTGATCAACGATGATTACAATATCGGGCAACCACGTCATATATTTAATTCCACCCAGATATGTTTGCAAATGAGATAATTGTCTCGTCAACATAGCTGCATCTCTTTTCGGAAGACGGTTGAGTTTCCCCGTCCTTTGTTCCATTCTCAAGTCCCTGAACTTATGAAGTCTCATTTCTGTAGTGGACCAATTCGTTAACATACCGCCGAGCCATTTTTTATTAACATAATGACACCGAGCCCTTATTGCAGCCCATGCTATTGAATCGGCTACGTTATTTTTGGTACCAACAATTAAGAATTGTTTTCCTCTACTTGCGGCATCAAAAACCAAACCGCAAGCTTCTGATAAAAAACGAGCCGTTCTAGTAAGATTTGTAATATGAATACCTTTGCGCTTTCCAGAGATATAAGGTACCATTCTAGGATTCCATTTCCTAGTACTATGACCAAAATGCACTCCTGCTTCCATCATCTCTTCTAGATTGATGTTCCAATATCTTCTTGTCATTTCTCCCCACATTTTCTCTCTCTTTTTTTTTTGAAAAAAAAAAAGAGACGATGTACATGTACACGGAAATAAATAATTGTTCCGACGGAACCTTCTCGTCTACCGAAGATTGGCTGCTGGTTAATTCCTTTGCTATTCATTATTCTTTTTATTACCAATCTTAAGAATCGTGAACTCTTAATAAATGATATAATTGTTCTGATATATTATGAGAATTCTTTAAAATGCAAGAATCAAATAATCCTCTGTGGTAGAACAAAATATCTCTCATTTCCCCCCCGAATAGATTCTTCTTTTTAGTTTCCAAAGAGATGTTGTGATGTTGGCTTGAACGGCGCACTAATCTTTTGAATCCGGTCCCAACGGGTATCATCCTCCCCAGAACAACATTTTCTTTCAGCCCTTTCAACCAATCAACACGACTCCGGAGAGAGGCTTTTGCTAAAACTCGAGCAGTTTCTTGAAAACTGGCTTCGGATATGAAACTTTGAGTATTCAAAGATGTTCTCGTTATTCCCAATAAGATGGCTCGATAACGGATCACTTCTTCCAAAGCACGCCCCATTCGTTCCGCTCGTAACAATCCAATCAGTTCTCCGGGCGAAAAAACATCAGACATTCCATCTTCTGAAACCAACACTTTTGATGTTATTTGGCGTACAATCATCTCTATATGTTTATTATGAATCTGCACCCCCTGGGATCGATAAATCTTTTGGATCTTATTAACCAAAGAAATACGACTTTGCGCTATAGTTAGCTCAGCGCCAATCAAGAATCCCCAAGGAATTCCAAGAATTCTTGTTAGATGTTCGTTCCAACCCTCAACCCTCCTTTCGAGGTTCATCGATATTGAATCAACCGAACGCACTTCTAAGACCTGTTCGACTTTTGGAAGACCCTGCGTTATATCACCAGATTTCGATTTTTCATATATAAATGTAACTAATGTATCTCCTTCGTAAAGGATTTCCCCATAATGGCCTCGAACAGTTGCTCCGGGAGTGGCTAAATAAGGCTTAGCTGATCTTATTACTACAGAGTTAACTTGAACAATTAGAACTTGACCCGATTTTAGATGGGACCTGTTTTTGGCTATCCATACATTTTCGCAAATAAACTGCCCAAGATTCATTATTGTGGATGTCTCTTCATAATAATTGTGATGGCGAAAATACCAATTCAAATTGAATGGATTCAAAATGATGTTACTGCACGGATCGGGATTATAAATTCTCCCATTTTCAGATATTAAAAAATAGTTTAGTCCTTGAAAAGTCTGTTTTAAATTGTCAAGTTGCAAATAGTTAGTTACCGAGGTCTGATTATGAGTTATTAAATAGTAAAATGAATAAAAATTCACAACAGGAAGGGCTATTCCTAAAGGACCCAACGAATCCCTAATTGGAATTATGGAATCTTTTTTAATTGATTCTTTTCTAGCATTGTGATATTTTATACCGACGAATGGACCCATTCGAAAACAATTGGATGATGACAAAATTATCAAAGATTGACATTCTTTATTTCTATTCAATAACGTACGAATAGTTCCTTGATTTTGGATAAGCAATTCTTGAATCCTTGTTGCCTGAGAATTAGAATAAAACGGATTGATATTGGTGCGATCTGATCCATTATCAGAGATGAATCCTGAACCTGAGGGATGATTCCTTTTTCCGGTATACGAAATAGGGTATTTCGCTAAGTCAATTCTTAGGAAATCCCGAATCAAACCATTTGTCCTTACTTCAACAAAAGAAGCAGAAGCCTCCTTTATTGAAGAGCTTTTGTTCTCTTGGTCCCAATTCAATACTAAACACGTCCGAACTAATTGAATACTTGTGCCATCAATTCCCCCAATTGGTTTGCCAAGGATATAATTGACAACTTGAAGTTGCACATTATACCTTTCCCGCAACATATCCCGTGGGAAAAGTGTTGCTAAATTTATACCGTCCGCGATTTTATATGTGACTACGGGTCGAACCAAAACAAAAGACTTTTTCTTGGTAGGTGTGATCCGTTGGACATAGATCCAATTTTTCAGTTTTTTTAATTCCTTGTAATTTGTTTTTCCTATTCCTGATGGTATCAAAATGCCGCTGTGACGACATAGCTTATCTGTCTCTTCAGGAAAATGGATATCTCCAGAAAAGATTTTAAGTTCAATCCCCCCCTTTTTTCTCTCCACTCGGACCAATCCGCCCGCTCGGCTTCTTGTATTTAAAGCGATTCGTGTATCTACTCCAATGATACTATTGTTCCGTACCATTATGAAAGAAGATCCAGGTAAGATATGTACTTCCTCAGGAATGAAAAAAAATCGATCTACTTTCCTTTGGTATTTTGGCCTAAATTCTTTGACTCCTCGATACTCAATCTCAATCAAATCCTCTTTTTTGACGATTGAATGCGCCTCTATAGTCCCATATTTAGTAATTCCCGAACTCTTTCTTTTGTATCGAGGATCATCAAAATAAGCAAGAATGCTTTTTCTACGGAAAATACCGTTTATAGGTATTTCAATCAAGATACCCGGGCGGGGCATTAGTTCCTTCTCCCGTTCTTGAATCGATTGGAATGGAAAGATGAATCTCATTTTTCGCCTTTTTGCCAATAAATCAAAATTTTTGTGGAGAATGGCAAGATATATGAGATTACAACGATCCGTGCATATGATTCGATTAAGTTCTGAATAATTAGGAATCCCGCCCTCTTTTTTACCAGAAAAATCCCAACTAAAGAATTTGCGTCTCACTTGATCATTAGTCACCGAGAGGTTAGAAATATAAGGCCGGGAATAAACCTTCATTTGATCTTGATCCTTGTGGAGCAAAAAGAAGTCTACACTTGATCTGCACGGATCCCCGGATAATATCCATAAATGACTTGTTTTTGGTAAGAGATGAACATTACCGTATATAAAT